TTCTGACTTTTTTCTGGTGAATATCCAACAATAGGTTCCATTGAATGAATAATGGATCCAGATCCCAAAAACAATAAAGCTTTAGAATAGGCATGAGTGATCAAATGGAATAAAGCCGCTCGATAAGAACCTATACCTAGAGCTAACATAATATAACCTAATTGAGACATTGTAGAATAAGCTAAACTTCTTTTAATGTCTCTTTGAGCAAGAGAAAAAGTAGCTCCTAATAGTACTGTTATTACACCCATTAAAGAAATGAAATTCATTATATAAGGTATGTCTATGAAAAGAGGAATAAGCCGAGCTACAAGAAAAATTCCTGCTGCTACCATAGTAGCGGCGTGTATAAGGGCCGAGATAGGAGTAGGTCCTTCCATGGCATCAGGTAACCATACGTGGAGGGGGAATTGTGCAGATTTAGCAACTGCACCGACAAATAATAAAGAGGCACACAAAGTAGCAAATAAGGAGCTGACCCCATTATTATGGATCAAGTTATTAGCTATTTCGAACAAATCCCGAAATTCTAAACTACCTGTTATCCAATAAAGACCTAAGATTCCTAATAATAAACCAAAATCTCCTACACGATTAGTTACAAAAGCTTTTTGACAAGCACTTGCGGCAATCGGTCGTGTGAACCAAAACCCTATTAATAAATATGAACACATTCCCACTAGTTCCCAAAAAATATAAATTTGTATCAAATTAGAACTAGTAACTAATCCCAACATGGAAGTATTGAAAAAACTCATATAAGCAAAAAATCTCAAATATCCTTGGTCGTGAGACATATAATTGTCACTATAAATAAGAATCATGACTCCAACAGTAGTAATTAGTATTGACATAATAGAAGTAAGTGGATCGATCAAATATCCAAACTCTAAGGAAAAATCAATATCTATGGTCCAAGACCATAGATATTGATAAATAAAACTTCCATTTATTTGTTGAATAGACAGATTGGCCGAAAATCCCATAGCTATACTTAACAGAAAAATACTAGGAAAAGCCCATATACGACGAATATTTTTTGTTGCTGTCGGAATAAGTATAAGTCCAAATCCTATTGACATAGTAACTGTAAGTGGAAGAAAAGGTATTATCCATGCATATTGATATGTATGTTCCATAAGAAAACAAACAAATTGAGATTTTTTTTATAATTAATAATTGTTTCCGATTCACCAATTCTTATCTCTTTCGAAAAGAACAATAAACAATAATAATGAAAAATATAAATATATATATATATATATTATATTATATAATATATATATATATTATTTGTTATTTTATGTTAAATGTTAAATTATGTTAAATGTTGAAAGTTAAAAAAAAAAAAACTATTACTATTATTCACAGAATAAAGTATAGATAATGATTAAAAAAAAACGATCTATTCCGAACAATACATGTCTTTCACATACAACGATAAATAAAAATGAGTAACCCTTTTTTGAATGGCAGTTCCAAAAAAATGTATTTCTATGTCAAAAAAACATATTCGTAGGAATATTTGGAAGAAAAAAGGATATTTAACTGCAGCAAAAGCTTTTTCTTTAGCGAAATCGGTTTCCACCGGACATTCAAAAAGTTTTTTTGTGCGACAAACAAATAATAAAGTCTTGGGATAATCGGAATTGACATAGCCCGAAGAACTGCAAATTTTTTAAGATGAACGATTCACATTAATTAATGTATTGAACTACTCAATATTAGTTATAACTAGCTGTGGTATGTAGAATAAGAGTTTTCTGTATATTGGGTTCTTATTAAGAATAGTATTTTTCCCTATCCATTAACCTTTCACAATAGAAAAATAGGATTAAGATTTTCTATTGTGAATAGTACAATTGCCATAGAAATTTAAACTCTTTTTTTTTTATATGCCTAGCCTAAAACTTAATTGGTTTGGTAAATGTTACCTTATTTATATTATATACATATACATAATGAAGAGTATTAATACTTAATGATACTAAAGTATCGGAATTGTTAGAAAAATTCCAAATGGATTTAGTGATGAAATTGTAATACATATGAGATCTTAGTTATTTGATTTTTTTTATTGAAAAAAAAAAAATCAATCTTTTTCATTTTGAATCCGATTTCATCGGATTCAAAATGAAAAACAAATCATAAAAAAAAAATAGAAAGAAAAAGGACAATTCTTAATTCTATACCTCGACTGAGAGCAAAACTATCGAAATTTCAACTGTATCGGGGGAACTTAGTTTATAGTACGTGAAAGTTGATTGTTAAAACTGAACCTAGGACGATACTAACTAAGGATTATTTTATTGAATGAAGATTCAAATATGAATTTAAAGGAGTCTTTTTTCATCGATTCTAATGTTTCCTAGACTATATTGAATCCTTGATTCTTGACGATTCAACATGAATTGAATATTATTATTTCAAGTAAGCCGCCATGGTGAAATCGGTAGACACGCTGCTCTTAGGAAGCAGTGCTAGAGCATCTCGGTTCGAGTCCGAGTGGCGGCATCCTCTAAAAGAGACACAATGTATCCTATAATGTATTCAATTTCCGATTTCAATTCTGTAATGGGACACTTTTTTTATGATATTTGTGACTTTAGAACATATATTAACTCATATCTCTTTTTCGATCATTTCAATTGTGATTACGATTCATTTCATGAACTTATTAGTCTACGAAATCGTAGGATTACGTGATTCATCGGAAAAAGGGATGATAGCCACCTTTTTCTCTATAACAGGATTATTAATTTCTCGTTGGATTTCTTCGGGACATTTTCCGTTAAGTAATTTATACGAGTCATTAATCTTCCTTTCATGTAGTTTATTTATTATTCATATAATTTCCAAGAAATTGAACCATAAAAATGATTTAAGCATAATAACTACCCCAAGTACTATTTTTACTCAAGGCTTCGCTACGTCGGGTCTTTCAACTGAAATGCATCAATCCGCAATATTAGTACCCGCTCTACAATCTCAGTGGTTAATGATGCACGTAAGTATGATGTTATTGAGCTATGCAGCTCTTTTATGCGGATCGTTATTATCAATTGCTCTTCTAATCATTACATTTCGAAACAACATCAATTTTTTTTGTAAAAGCAATAATTTCTTAATTAGATCATTTTTCTTTGGTGAGATTAAATACTTGAATGAAAAAAGAAGAAGGGTTTTTAAAAACCCTTCTTTTCTTTCATTTCAAAATTATTACAAATATCAATTGACTCAACATTTGGATTATTGGAGTTATCGTATGATTAGTTTAGGGTTTACCTTTTTAACCATAGGCATTCTTTGTGGAGCAGTATGGGCCAATGAAGCATGGGGATCTTATTGGAGTTGGGACCCGAAGGAAACTTGGGCATTTATTACTTGGACCATATTCGCGATTTATTCACATACTAGAACAAATCAAAGTTTACAAGGTACGAATTCGGCACTTATAGCTTCTATAGGATTTTTTATAATTTGGATATGCTATTTTGGGGTCAATCTATTAGGAATAGGTTTACATAGTTATGGTTCATTCACATTAACATCTAATTGAATAAGCTACATGAAAAATACATAAGAATATCGTCCCATATATAACGAAAGTTTGCTTGTTCGAGTTTTTGTTTTGACAACCTGTCAAAACAAAAACTCGAAATGCATCTCATTACAATTCTAATTCACTTTCTTTTTTTGCATTGTACAGCGAACGATTTAAAAAAAATCTTAAAATTAAAGAATTATAAGACTTTTTGTCTCATTAATGAAACACTATCTATAAAAGTAATTAGATAGGATAGCTTGTACCCTGTCAACTGATAACGAGAGAACGAAATCAGGATAAATACCAATCCCTATTATGGGTAAAAAGATACAAATTGAAACAAATAGTTCTCGTGGTCCAGAATCAAAAAAATTAGAGTGTGGAACATTGAATAGCTTGTATCCATAGAACATCTGACGTGACATAGATAATAAATAAATAGGAGTTAATATAACTCCAATTGCCATTACAAAAGTAATTAGTATTTTCGGCATTAAAAGATATTTTGGACTAGTAATTATTCCAAAAAATACTACCGATTCCGCAACAAAACCACTCATTCCTGGCAATGCAAGAGAAGCCATCGAGAAACTACTGAACATGGTAAATATTTTTGGCATTGGGATGGATATCCCTCCCATTTCGTCGAGATAAACAAGACGTGTTCTATCACAACTCGTTCCTGCCAAGAAAAAAAGTGCAGCACCAATAAATCCATGAGAGAGTATTTGTAAAATGGCTCCATTGAGTCCCATGTCGGTTATAGAACCAATTCCTATAATTGTAAAACCCATGTGAGATACAGAGGAATAGGCTATTCTCTTTTTAAAATTGCGTTGACCGAGAGAAATTAAAGCTGCATAGATTATTTGCATCGCTCCAACTATTACCAACCAGGGAGAAAATATAGAATGAGCGTGGGGTAATAATTCCATATTGATCCGAATCAATCCATATGCTCCCATTTTTAATAAGATTCCAGCTAGAAGCATACATGTACTGTAATGTGCTTCTCCATGGGTATTTGGTAACCATGTATGCAGGGGTATAATCGGCGATTTGACAGCATAAGCAATAAAGAAACCAAAATATAATATTATTTCCAATGCCACAGGATATGATTGATTAGCTAATCTTTCAAAATCTAATGTTGGTTCATTGGAACCATATAAACCCATACCTAGAACTCCTATTAAGAGAAAAATAGAACCCCCTGCTGTGTACAAAATAAACTTTGTAGCCGAGTAGAGACGTTTTTTTCCTCCCCACATGGATAAAAGTAAGTAAACAGGAATTAATTCTAACTCCCACATGATGAAAAAAAGTAAAAGGTCTCGAGAAGAAAATGATCCTATTTGACCGCTGTACATTGCTAACATCAGGAAATAGAACAATCGCGAATTTCGCGTAACTGGCCAAGCTGCTAAAGTAGCTAAAGTAGTGATAAATCCTGTCAGTAAAATGGGTCCTATGGAAAGTCCATCGATTCCCAGTCTCCAGTGAAAATCAAAAATATCTATCCATTTATAATCTTCTTCCAATTGGATTAATGGATCGTCCAATTGGAAATGATAACAGAATGCATAGGTTGTTAGAAGGAGTTCTAATAAGCATATACAAATAGTATACCATCTAAACATCTTATTTCCTCTATGAGGAAAAAAGAAAATTGAGGAACCCGCGAATATCGGCAAAACTACAAGTATTGTTAACCAAGGAAAATAACTCGTGATAAAGACAAGATATGTTTTGACAAAAAAAACCCGTGCTCGAAATAATCAATTTTATCGAGTACGGGCTTTTGTCGGTAAAGAGGAATCAAATGATTCAAGTGGAGTTTTTTGTAATGTATCAATAAGATAGACCCATGCTGCGAGTTGTTTCATGCCATAAATAAACACGGACACTCAAAAAATCTGTTGGGCAGGCGGATTCACATCTCTTACAACCTACACAGTCCTCGGTTCTTGGTGCGGAAGCAATTTGCTTAGCTTTACATCCGTCCCAAGGTATCATTTCCAATACGTCTGTGGGGCAGGCTCGTACACATTGAGTACACCCTATACATGTATCATAAATTTTTACTGAATGTGACATTGGATCTATAAATTCCAGCTTTGAGCATAAAAAATTTTCGATCTGGTAAAATAAAATTAGTAGTAAATGAATCATACATTTATATTGTAGACACCAGACGAAGCAGTGGTTTATCAAAATTTTTAAAATCAATATATTTCTAAACCTGTTCATGAGAAAAGTCCAAGAGACTTTGATTTCTCTTTCAACAACCATGATCATGCGAGTTGCACATGTGAATTCAAATTGACCAACAAATGAAATTGGTCAATATTTCAATATTAATTCAAAGTATTTATTCAATATGAAAATATTTATTATTCAATAGTAAATTAATTCAATACTAAATATATATATATATTTTATATATTTATAATAATAATAAATATTTATAATAATATAAATATAATAATAATAAATAATAAAAATTATAATCAAAAAAAATGAAAATAATAAAATTATATTATAATAAAATAATAATAAAATTATAATATATAATAATTATAATATATAATAATAATAAAATTATAATATATAATATCTAATAGATTTCTAATAGATTAATATTCTATGTGATATTATGTATCTTATGATCATAACTAATTATTCAACAAATTCGATTTATTGATACGAGTTGATTTTCTGTTACGATGGATTGATGAAACAATAGCTAGCCCAATAGCTGCTTCAGCAGCCGCAACAGCTATAACAAAGATTGAGAAAATGTCGCCTTTTAATTGGCGACTATCAAATATATCTGAAAATGTTACGAGATTGATATTAACCGAATTGAGTATAAGCTCAAGACACATAAGTGCTCTAACCATCTTTCGACTTGTGATCAATCCATAGATACCGATAGAAAATAAATAGACACTCAAAAAAAGTACATGCTCGAACATCATTGACTAACTCCTTATCAATCTCGATTCATTTCAATTTCAATATGAACAACAATTCAACCGATTCGATTGATTAGAATAGAACGATTACAGAATAAAAGAAGGTATTGGCAATAGATAGGTTTAATTAAAAACCTTATAAAAACCTTAAACCTTTCCATTTATTTTATTTATTTAGTTATTTATTTAGAATTTAATTCTAAGTATTTATTATTGACGAGCCATAGTAATTGCACCTATCAAGGAAACTAAAAGAATTATGGAAATGAGTTCAAACGGAAGATAAAAATCTGTTGATAAATGAATACCAATTTGTTGAATGTTACTTATTAGGTCCTGTTCCATAATCTGGCTTGATCTTGTAGTCCAAAAAATTCCGTACCATGACGTATCTGGGATAATAGTAATTAGTGAAAAAAGAATACTTGTACAAACCAGTGAAGTGACCCCATCTCCAATGGTCCAAAAATAGGAATCATTGGAATATTCTGAACCATTCATGAACATTACAGCAAATATGATTAAGACATTTATAGCTCCAACATAAATAAGGAGCTGTGCGGCAGCTACAAAATAGGAATTCGATAGAATATAGAATAAGGATATACAAACAAGAACCAATCCCAACGAAAAGGCAGAAAAAATGGGATTGGTAAGTAATACTACTCCCAGACCTCCTAATACAAGAACTGATCCAAAAAATACTACAAGAATATCATGTATTGGTCCAGGTAAATCCATTATTAAAATAATAAATTAATAAATAAGTCGAAATATTTCATGACCTTACTGAATGGTCCAGGAAAGGAAAAGGGGTTGCCCCATTTTTTTCTTGTATATGATACATTCCTAATTGAATTAAAACTTTTTTTTTATATGGATTAATGTAGATATAGATAAAATTATCGAGAAAAGAGTAATGGGGATTGTATATTTCGAAATCATCACGAAAAATATATTCTCAGTTTAAATCAAAGAATAATTCTCAACAATCAATAATTATTAGTTATTATTTGTAGTTACTGACCAAACAAAATAAAAAAAAGCTTGGGTCTTTTATATCAAAACAAAATCTTAGTAATTGGTAATCGTTCTTGAATCAAAGGGTTTATCTTTGTCTATTTTGATTTGAGTCGAATTCATAACTGTTTGAATTGTGTAATCTCCAATTATTGACATTGGTAACCGACCCAAAGCAATTTGATTATAATTCAATTCGTGACGATCAAAAGTAGAAAGTTCATATTCTTCAGTCATTGATAAACAGTTTGTTGGACAATACTCGACACAATTACCACAAAATATACAGACCCCAAAATCAATACTATAATTAAGCAATTGTTTTTTTTTAATATCTCTTTCAAATCTCCAATCAACAACGGGTAGATCTATCGGGCATACACGAACACATACTTCACAAGCAATACATTTATCAAATTCAAAGTGGATTCGACCACGGAAACGCTCTGATGTGATCGATTTTTCATAAGGATATTGAATAGTTATAGGTAAACGATTTGTGTGGGATAAGGTAATTACGAAACTTTGACCAATATACCTTGCAGCTCGTATTGTTTGTTGACTATAATTCATGAACCCAGTCACCATAGAGAACATATTGTAAATATCCAGGAATAAATTGATGTTTCTTTCTCTTGTTTGAAAGAGGTTATGAATCTGGAATATCGTTATCGTATTTTCTTATTTATAGTGAAACAAGTTGGGAAGAAGTTGTCAATAATAGATTACCTAAAGAAATAGGTAAAAGAAATTTCCATCCAAGATTTAATAGTTGGTCCATTCTTATCCTAGGCAAAGTCCACCTTGTTGTGATAGGAATGAACAGAAACAAATAAGCTTTAGCTAATGTAATAAAGATACCAATTGTAATTCCAAAAACTCCGGCCATTTTATTTATTCCGAAAAGTTCAGGAATAGATATGTACGGAATAGAAAAATTCCACCCACCTAAGTAAAGAACTGTTACAAATAATGAAGAAAGTAATAGATTTAGGTAAGAAGCAATATAAAATAAACCGAATTTGATACCTGAATATTCGGTTTGATAACCTGCTACTAATTCCTCCTCTGCTTCCGGTAAATCAAATGGCAATCTCTCACATTCGGCTAGAGAAGAAATTAGAAAAACAATAAACCCTATAGGTTGACGCCACAGATTCCACCCCCAAAAACCATATTTTGACTGTGCTTCAACTATATCAACTGTACTTGAACTATTAGATAATCATAGTCGATAATAACATCACTGTTCCCATCGCTATTACAAAACCGTACATGAAACTTCAGCTTCATACGGCTCCTCTATGGCCACAAATAAATGTAAGGACTGGTTCGGTATTTTCGCCCGGATAGATCGAATAAAGATACATCGGAGAGTCCCAGTCCCAAATTAGACCAATGGAATTCTGTCCGCTAGAATAAGAAAAAAAGTGCTTCCGAATTGATCTCATCCTTATAATGATAATTTTTCTTTGTTCGGTAATAACTTAATCTTTCAATAAAATATTCGTTATCAATATATATATAGGCATTAGTTCATGAATAATGATAAGAATTCCGTATGTATGAATACAGATATAGGAAAAAAAGAATAAATAAAGATCTTTTTTTTTTTTATTTTATAAAAATTTTTATTCATTCATTCGATTATTGCATTCCATTTCTTTTGTTCCTGTTCTTCTGTCTCAGAAGAAGGTATTTAGAAAAAAAAAATAAAGGATTAATTCGTTCTTGATAGTCATTTCTTTAATCAGTGAATAGGAGCATACTCGAGATCGGAATCGTAGGGAGATACTTCTTGATCATTTCTACCAACTTAAAGCCCTTATTATGATTCGTTTTATGCAGAAATATCTCTTTTTTTGATACCTTACATTATCCCCATTACTAATCCTTTGTGTACCTTGGTGTTCCTAACTGTCCACCGATTTTTGATTGATCCCCGGTATGTTAATACATACAAGGCAGTAGTGGAAACTCCATACAGTTGATCTTTTGCACCCGCTTCAAGATATGATGACTAATCAAAGAATCTCAATCTTGGGGTAAACAGTTTACACTGCTTATGTTTACTTTAATTTCATTCTTATACATAGGGAATGAGATTTTCTCTTCTTACTGCAAATTTATAAGCTGTTTTGTTTCACTCATATAACTATCTGGTTTAACTCATCGATGAATAAAAAAAAATATCTATTCAATACATTCAACCTCTTTTCTTTATTTATTTCTAGGAAAGAGGTAAAAGTTCATATTCCAACGAATCACACGTAGAGATATTGATAACACACATAGAGTTAATGGTATTTCATAACTAATAGATTGAGCAGCAGCTCGTAGACCACCTGAAAAAGAATATTTATTATTCGATCCATATCCTGACATAAGAAGCCCAATAGGGGCAATACTTGAAATGGTGATCCATAAAAAAACACCTATACTGAGATCACCTAAAACAAGGCGGTATCCAAAAGGAATTACTAAATAACTTAGTAGAATTGATATGACCGCTATAGACGGTCCGACACTAAACAAACGAATATCTCCTCTAGATGGGAGTAGGTCCTCCTTAAAAAGTAATTTAGTCCCATCCGCTAGAGCTTGAAGAATTCCCAACGGACCAGCATATTCAGGCCCAATACGTTGTTGTATCGTTGCAGATATTTCTCTTTCTAACCACACAATTACTAGTACCCCTATTATGATTCCAAATATAAGGGTAAAAATGGATACAAACATCCATATGAGTCCATAGATTTCTTTTATGGATTCCGATGTAGAAAAAGAATTGATAGCTTGTACTTCTGTCGTATCAATTATCATTTCAACGATCAACTTCTCCCATAATGATATCTATACTACCTAGTATCGTCATGATATCAGCCAATTTCATTCTTTTAACTAGCTGAGGAAGAATTTGCAAATTGATGAAACCGGGTGGACGAATTTTCCATCTCCAGGGGAAAATGCTATTATCCCCTATCAAATAAATTCCTAATTCTCCTTTTGGGGCTTCTACTCTGACATAAAGTTCTTGTTTCGACAATTCAAAATTGGGTGAAGGTTTTTTACTAATAAATCTATATTCAAAATCATTCCATTCGGAATTTTTTGCTCTATCAAAGCGTCGGACTTCTAAATTCTCATAGGGACCTCCAGGAATTCCTTCTAGAGCCTGTTGAATAATTTTTATAGATTCCCCCATTTCACCTATTCGTACTAAATAACGAGCTAATGAATCTCCTTCTTTTTGCCATTGGACTTCCCAATCGAATTCATTGTAACATTCATAATGATCAACCTTACGAAGATCCCATTGAATTCCAGAAGCTCGTAACATCGGTCCTGATAAACCCCAATTTATTGCTTCCTCTCCACCAATAATGCCCACTCTTTCAACTCGTTCCAAAAAAATGGGATTCCGTGTAATAAGTTTTTGATATTCAACAACTCCTGTTAAAGAATAATCGCAGAAATCAAAACATTTATCTATCCATCCATGAGGTAAATCAGCAGCTACTCCTCCGATGCGGAAATAATTATGCATCATTCGCATACCTGTGGCGGCTTCGAATAGGTCATATAACAATTCTCTCTCTCTGAAAATATAGAAAAAAGGAGTCTGTGCACCTATATCCGCCATAAAAGGTCCAAGCCATAACAAATGAGAAGCTATACGGCTCAGCTCCAGCATAATTACTCTGATATAACTGGCTCTCTGAGGTACTTGAACATTTTCCAATTGTTCTGGTGCATTTACCGTTATTGCCTCTGTGAACATAGTAGCTAAATAATCCCAACGTGTTACATAAGGAAGATATTGTATAATTGTTCGGTTTTCTGCTATTTTTTCCATTCCTCTGTGTAAATATCCCAATATGGGTTCACAATCAATAACATCTTCACCATCGAGAGTAACGATCAGTCGAAGAACACCATGCATTGATGGGTGGTGAGGGCCCATATTGACTATCATGAGATCTTTTCTTGTAGCCGGTATAGTCATATTTTTTCTTCCTTAATTCATTATTCCACGAATTCCTCAAAACGAGGTTCATCAAAATGAAAAATCTAATAAAATAACTATTAAAATAAAAAAAAATTCAAACGATTAAATTAACGAGTTTTTGGTTCCCGAATATCCAACTGATCCATTAATTTCTTATAACGGACTCTATTTTTCTTTGACAAATAAGCCAGGAGCCGTTGACGTTTTCCCAGAATTATTCGTAGACCTCTTTGGGATAAAAAATCTCTTTTGTGCAATTCCAAATGTGAAGTAAGTCTACGTATCTTACTGGTGAAACTTAATACTTGAAATTCAACAGAACCTTTGTTTTTTTCTTTTTCTTCTTGTGAAATAACTGAGATGAATGAATTTTTGATCATAAAAAAAATTTTCTATCTTTTTTTCTTTCCCATGGATTTATTTTACTTTACTGAAGCAATCAGGAAAAATAAAAATAATAATCTTTATGCCAGTTATTTTAATCTAGTACACACAAAAATTTGGATTTTTTCCTATTTTTTTCTATTCTATCCAAATCAAATTTTCAATTTGATTTGGATAGAATAGAATAGAAAAGAAAGAGAAAATACATTTCTACATTCAAGGATTCTGCCGATTTCGTCCTAGATTCAATTGAGTTGATACGCCATTAAATCCGTGTCATGTACCAGAATGTAATACAGCGTATATGTATATCTTTCGGCTTTCATCTACCGAAAAATATCACAGATATATAGGAAATATACTATTAACAAATTCTGAATCGTGGATACATATATATCCTTAACATACTGAAACGGCTGCCATTATTAGTATTAAACCAATAGCGATTCATACAAGCTAAATCTTCTAATCGGTAATTGGGCCAAAGAAACAATTTGCATTTAATTAATTTATTTGTATCTGTATTAGTATTAAAATGCTTGTCCTCATTCAAAAATTTTCCAGAGTTTCTTATGTTGCTTTCATTGCAAAATACTAGATTTCTATCCACAAAATTCCAATTACGAGAATTAAAACAAATTAGAATTCTCAATTCTCTACGACGTCTAGGAGATAGAATATTTTCAGGAACAAAGAAATCATAATTACTTTTGTCTCCATTCACAAGTATATTGCCGTGCCTTGCAACGGATTTATCAAAATTCTTCTTATCAACATATCTTTTTTTTATACATTTTCTGTTAGTTTGGTGCTTAATTTTATCGATCAATGAAATACCTAGGGTTTGATATATAATAAATTTTCCATCCATTTTTATAGATAAACGAATCGGTTCGACAATCAATACTCCCTTTTTTATCAATTCTGTAATAGGTAGATCTTTGTGAGTTGGCAGTTTATTCAGACGTATCTCTCCTCTTTGAATCCCGGATATAGTCATTTTCCTTGGATTTATCAGTCTAAGTAGGTGACAATATACCTTGATATTATTGATCATATTTCGATTCAAGAAGTCATCCCATCTTAATTGAAAAAGGAAATATTTTTTCAGGAAGAATTCTAGTTCTCCTTCCTTCTTGAATTGTTGTTTTTTCTTTTTACCTTTTTTAATGTCTAATCTCGCGTAATTGTCTTCAACTCCAAGATTTTCTTGTTCCTGTTGTTCGTTTTTTTCTTGGTTGAAATTTTCTAATTTAAGATATTCTTTTTGATTAGGTAATATCTGAAGATTTTTTTTTTTATTTTTACTAATATTTTCATAGAAATAAAAATTAAAAAGAAGAAATTTGATTGGTATGATCCGTGGTTTAATCCTATATGCATCAAGGAGTGGCACAAATTCTGGGAACAACTGGGGTTCTAGATTTGATATGGTATGATAAACCTTTTCTTGATTCATTCCCATCCAATCAAAAAAGTGTTTTTTTTTATTGGATGGTTTAATTCCTTGATGAATTGTAAGAGAAAAAATATCTTTTTTTTTCCATTTTTTTAGAATTATGTTTTCAGTCTTAGTATTTTTCTCAATTTTGGTGCTGATATGCGTATTGGTCCAGGTCTCAATGTCGATATTTTTTCTAAGACAAATAGGGAGAATTCTACAATCAAAATATTTTCTATCCAGATTTTTATGTGTAGCAATAATATATTCCTTTTCTAGATAATTACTAATAAGATAATTACTAATAGGTATACTTACGAATACATAAAATGATTCGGGTTTCAGTGTATTGAAATTGTATGGAATTTCTTTGTCTCCTTTTACTTGTAATGTTGATTCATAAATATATGAGTCCTTCCTATTCCCATAATTCATATATTTATGTGATAAAAGAGAATATCTGTAGTGTTTTTTTAATTTTTCTTTTTGAATCGTCAATGAATCCACTGCCATCGCATAGTGATTTTGCTTCATGTAATGAATAAATTGGTCTTTTTCTTTTTTATGTGAATCAAATTTAATTGAGTTTTTATTTTGAATCATAGAGCGTTGGTTGATTCTATTTCGCCATTTTTGAGTTACTAATCGAGACCATTTTGTCTGAGATAAATTGTATTGATAATGGCCCTTTAACCAGTTTTTCCATTCATTTTTTCCAGACTTATAAATTTTCTTTTGCTTTGATTTGTAATCAAATATTCCTCGTGTCATACAATAATCCTTGATTTTATCCTTAATAAAAGAATGGGTCCTGGTATATTGAAGTACAGATCTCAAGTGATACTTGTTAAGTAATTGGGTTTGTGATAATTTGTAAAATACATATGCTTGGGACAAGTAGGATAAATCATAATTATAATAATAATAAATATTTGAATAATAATAAATAAACGATTTTTTTATAGTCGAAATAAAGTTCATTGTATTTTGATCTGTTTCATCAATTCCTTTTCGATTTATTTCATCGTTGTAAATCGATTTTGTGATAATTTTTTTTTTTGAATTATTATTACTGATATTAGTATTAGAAATTGATTCAAGGAAAAGTTGTGCATTGATCCTAAAAATAGTAATCATACGTAGAAAGATATCTATGTATATTTTTTCAATGAATGATTTCATAAAAAAATTTAATTTACGTATAAATCGGATCTTTTTTCTTTTAAATATCTGCAAAATATGTTTCTGTGATTCCGATTTTTTATCATCACAAGTTAGAACTATTTTTTTCTTGTCTTTTGTGATTCGTTCTAGTTCTATTTGATTCCTGATTGTGACTGTCCTATCAGCAAGATCCTTTATTTTTTTTTCTATGAGTGAGTAATTTGCCCAATTCATGGATCGAATTCGAATGGTTGATTTGCGAATAATCTTATTATTTATTTTAGAATCTCTTACATTTTCATTCGGTTTATATACTTTTACCTTCCTCGATTCAAATAAGAAAATGGGGTTTACTTTTTCCTTTATTTTTTGTTTTATAACTAGAACTATTTCGATAACCCATTTTTTTTTTTCTTTAAAAACTTTTGGAAGGAAAAAAGAATTCTTTTTTCCTTTTCTAATTTTTTTTAGGAGTTCTTTATAAATGGGTTCAAAAAAAGAAGGTCGTTTTCGGGGAGGACCAAAAGGAACTTCTTTTTCCATTCCCAAAATTGTTAAATAACAAAAATCTTCTTTTTTTCTTTTTTTTTTCATTGGATCTTCATGATGAGATCGTATTTTAGATCTTCGCCAAGGTTTAAGATAGAAAGGAGATAGAATCTTTATCTGAATACCCTCTGTTAACCAATTTTGGGGAAATTCTGTTTCCGATAATTGAACACCATTATAGGTGCATTTAACATGTCTTTCTCTCTCCCATTCCTTCCAATCCTCATACCACTCGGGCAATTGGTGTAATAACCTACGGCCAATATTTTTCGCTATTATCAATGAAGGCAATACAATGTATTTTCTAAGAAAAGACTGGGTTATTAACATTGAACTTCTTATTGCTTGAGCAAATATAATGTTATCCCAACTTTCTGATGTTACTATCTGTTCATTTTCCTCTTTTTTCTCCCCGTTTTTTTTCTTTTCTTCTGTCCCTTCCTCCTCAAAATTGGAAATTTTCAATTCCGGTTCTCTCTCGACCGAATTCCTAAAAATGAGATTCATCATTTCAGAGATATCAAAAGAAGAAAAAAAAAATGTTTTGTCTATTCGATCCAAAAAAAGCGGGGAATGCGCATTTGCTTGAAACATTTTCCAAATAACTGTTTTACGTCTTTGAGTACGCATGGATCCTTTTATTATATCCCTACGAAAATCCGATTGTTGCAAGTAGCGTATCAAAGTCACATCTTCTCCTTGATCACTATTACTAGTATTATTAGTAAAAAAATGGGTATTATTCTCATTATCAGTATAAATTATCACACGTTTGGCTCTTCTTGAACGAATTTCAATATCTTCCATCGATTTTTCCTCATTTTCTTCCTCCAGTTGTTCCAGAACATTGGTCAATTTATATGACCATTGAGAAACCTTTTTACTGATTTCTTCTATTCCAATAGATTCATTTCTAGTTGTTTGATCATTTTGATCAATTGTTATTATATCGAATACAAATTTCAAAGATTTTGCTTGACTTTCTGAATCAATTTTTCTTTGTTCTGCCAATAAAGAACAGTTTTTCAAAGAAAAATTGGGTGTGAATTCAAAAGAAAATGAAGTTAAGAAATTAACGATATAATTAAAAAATGATTTACCACCACCAAGTGAATTCTTTTGATGTTCAAATTCTCGTAAATTATTAGGAAGTAGCTCATGGACCTTATTTATCCAAAGACTTTTTATGGAATCCTCCATATAAGGGATAAAATCATTTATGATTGTACATAAATCAAAATCTTTTATTGCTCCACGGCATGGTCCACTCAATAAAGGATCATATGTTTTGGTCAAGCATTCTTTTTCATTCTCATGATTGCAAAATCTAGTCCTTTTTTCGAGCATATCTAGAGCAAGAAATCCCTTTTCTTTTTTTTTTTTTTCTAGAGCTTTTATTCGACTTATTAATTCATTGCTCAAGTTGTATTTTTTTTGTTCATTGGTATAAACCCAATAATTATACAGGTCTCCATGGGATAATTTTTTTGTCGTGTACAAAGACATTTTTCGTTCTATCATTTCCGAAAAAGTCGATAAACTGGGTGGATATGTAAAAGATATTTTTTGTTTCCCATTACTTGGACATGTATAAAAAAAATATTGTGACATTTCATTTCGTACAGCATTTTCAAACCGATCATTTTTTATATATCGCAATGGACAATTCCATCGTTTATAATCGAAAAGAAAAGTCACAAGAGGTTTTTCAAAGCAGAAATAAGTCTTTTCATTTTTCTCTTCTTTAAGTCTTCCCAATTCCCAATTATCTTGATAGGTATCAAGATAAGAATCTTCGTAAACCGGATCTTCCTGTTCTTCCGAACAAAGGGAAGGGTCTTCTTCGGCGGATCCCTCTTGTTCCTGTTTAGTCTCCTTCGTTTCGGAAGTTGTTTCTACATCGCTTTCTTCCTCACTTTCTCCCCTTTCTTCCATTTCTGAGGTTTCTTCCATTTCTGATGTTTCTTTCAGTTTCTTAGTGACAATAGGCGACGGCATTCTGCCTAAATAGTAGACACAGGTGATAAATAAGAGAATACTAAAGATTCGAGCCATAGAATTTCTCAATTCTGACACAAGGTACTTATTAGATCGAATAGAATGATTTTGCCGTATCCAGAATAATACCAATCCAACCCATTTCATGAATAAAATGTGACCAATTAACCAACCAACAAAACTACTTGTTACAAATAACATCTTGTTGTTGCATCGAAACATATAAATGTTGACTAATCTGGCTAACGTTGAACTTGGTAAAATGAAATGGTTGAATAATTGAAAAATTAGATTATTCAGGAATACACATTGAATGCTGAGATTACGCATTGAATTTCTGGTAGTAGATCCATAATAAAAAAAGTTTTTGTGATTGTTCCAGAAGAAATGAAACAAAAGATACGGTAGAA